TAATTAATTCTCGTTGACCACGTCCTATGGGGATCATCGCATCAATAGCAATAAGCCCTGTTTGAAGGGGCTCGTACACAGAACGTCTTGAAATGATCCCCGGGGCTGGGGATTCAATTAATCGAGATTCAGAAGATGCAATTGCACCTCTCCCATCAATAGGTTTAGCCAAAGCATTGATAACACGACCCAAATAAGCCTCACTTACAGGTATCTGGGCAATTCTTCCTGTTGCTTTTACAGAACTTCCTTCTTGTATCATCAAACCATCGCCCATTAATACAACGCCAACATTATTAGATTCCAAATTTAAAGCAATACCTATAGTACCTTCATCAAATTCAACTAATTCGCCCGCCATTACTTCATCAAGGCCGTGAATACGGGCAATACCGTCGCCCACCTGAAGTACGGTGCCAATATTACGAATTCGTACTTCTCTAGTATATTGTTCAATACGTTCACGGATAATATTACTAATTTCGTCAGCTCGAAGGGCTACCATTGATGTTTCTTTATTATTATTCAGAAGCAAAAGGAAAAATAATGCCTAAATTGTAAACTAACATAAAAAAGTGAAAGGATTAATCATTTATCCTCTTTTTTCCATGGCCTCGAGAATGCAAATATTAGCACGGATGGTACGAAAGTGTAATTCATTATTCAAACAATTATTCAAAGTGACTAGAGCTTCTTGTAAGGCTTGTTGTAAAACTCGTTGTCGAACTTGATGCATAGCTCTTTGTTGTTGAAAATGAAGGGTTTCATTTTTGAGTTTTTCTAAACTTTCAAAACTAGGATAAGTAGAATTAATCAATTTTTCTTTGTCACGTTCTATTTCAGAGTAGCCATTCGTTCGATACTCATCTGCCTCCAGTTCTACTTTTCTTAGTTGAGCCTGGGCTTTTTCGAGCTGTTCAAAGGTCCCCTTAAGTAATTCTTCCGAATTTTGAATAGTACTTAAGATCCTCTGTTTTCGATTATCTAATAAATCAGTTAATGAAAGTAGATGATCTTACGCTTAATTTAAACACTTTTATAATCTCTTCCCGAACCAAACATGAATTTTTCAATTCATTTGGCTCTCACACTCAATGTTATGGGTATTCCCATATGTACGAGCTTACCTTCTATTTTTAGTTTGTATTATACCAAAAAGGATAAACACCAAATAACTCGTAGGAGGATTCTTCTGACCAGATAACAATCTATATCTATAAATAAATTTGTAATTGTCAGCAAAATTGTTTCTTTATTTTTTCCTTTTACATAAAATCCTATACTAAAGAAAGATCTTTTCTTTAATACTTTTTTTGTAACTTCCAATCCAAAAAAGTATTCTTTTTTGATACATAGGTTGTCGACTCGGCATTGGTTGGATAAAAGGAGAGAAGTTCCATTTATATCACAAATCAATAGTTTCAAGCGTCTTATCAATATGAGTGTTCTATATCAAATAAATTGTTAACTATTCATTTGTCAAAAACTGTAATCCATTTCATTGTAAAAAGAATACCGTGTTTTGCCTGGACTTCAAGCAGTTTAGCTTTAACCATATTAATGGTCTCACATCGTTGGATTAGTTTATAGAGAATCCTTATTTACCAATAAGTGAACTGGCGAAATGCTATTGTTCTTCCATATGATTTGTTAATCCATTCAGAAATAATTCGCCGAGATTATGCACCTTTTTTGATTTTTTGTATGCAAAATATGGAATCTTCCATATATCCATTCAATCCAAAATATCAAATGCATTTGGATAAATCCAAGACATTCTTGAAATACACAACTCGCACACACTCCCTTTCCAAAGAAAATCAACACCCCAATCACAATACTCAGATTTATTAGATTTGTTGCTAAAATATCGGTATTAAACCCGAAACTCCCGGCGGATGGCCAGTGGCCAAAAAAAACGAAAGAATGGGTTACATTTTTCATATGCTCTCCTCTTATAAATAGGACTAACAAATAACCAATTTGTATTATTTAGCTCGCCATTTGTTAATAGATTTTTTAAAGGGAATTTCTTTTTTTTTTTCAAAAAGGTAAGAAGTCATTATTCCATTTTTCCATTTCGATGAATTCTTAGGTATTGTGTGAATTGCAATACTCAACTAAAATAAAAAAGAATTTCCATTATACGCACTACACTATGAATGAAATAAAGAAATCGGGTGTATCTGGGAATTGTTTAGTAGTCTCTTCTGAAAATAAAATACAAGTACTATTAAAAAATCAAAAGGATATCAGAAGAAGAAAGTACTGTTGCAACGAAAAAACAAGCTTAAAACAAAAGGAATTGCGAATCCTTTTTACACATTTCTAGGATAAGATCAAACAAAAGGATTCGCAAATAAAAGTGCTAACGCCACAACCAACCCATAAATTGTTAAAGCTTCCATAAAAGCTAGACTAAGCAATAAAGTACCTCGTATTTTACCCTCTGCTTCGGGTTGTCTCGCAATACCTTCTACAGCTTGACCCGCAGCAGTACCTTGACCAACTCCAGGTCCAATAGAAGCAAGCCCTACAGCCAATCCAGCAGCAATAACGGAAGCAGAAGAAATCAGTGGATTCATGGTAAGTTCCTCGTGCAAAAAAAGGGAAATGGTTAATGATACAATCAACCAATAAACTATTTCTTTTTCACTGATTTTGTCATTTTGACAAAATCATTTAATTATTTAATTAGAATTAGAAGTAAATTCAATTACCAGAATTACTTGTATCCCGTCTTTTTAGGTTACACATCACATATTGTATGATTTATATATATATATATTATAATTATAATTCACTATGATACATATTATTACATTTTTATAAATTTAATTGTAAAGCTATATAAAGAGAGTTCTAGTTATTACATTACTGTCCACTATTCATTTGATTTATTTGATTCTTTTTTTCTTTATTATGCTATATCCTTGCGTTTATACTTATTTTTTTCTTCCATTTTTGACAAGCGTAGACAAGAAAAAAGTGATTAGTGGAATGAATTTCATCTAATCTCAAAGAATTTATGTCTAAAAATAGATAAAATAGAATTATAATTAAATAAAAGAGGCATTTTCATTTGATCTTTAATTGAGATTAATATAGATACCAATAATAGATATAGACTATATCTAAAATCGAATGTATATATACATATATCTCCGCGCATATAATATATAATACATGCATATCATATCAACCCCTATTTTCTATTAAAATTCTTGGTTATCTATTATTATATCGATTAATGCATAATCTATTTATTTTGTATCTATTAATTCAATCAATTATAGTTTACAAAAAAGTTAACAATCCTCAACCAAACAATAGACTCTTCTGATAACTAATTAATGATGACCTTCCATAGATTCACCAATATAGGCCGCGGCTAATGTTGCAAAAATGAGAGCTTGAATACCACTTGTAAATAATCCAAGAAACATAACAGGGATAGGAACAACTAAAGGTACTAAAGAAACAAGAACAACCACTACTAGTTCATCAGCTAATATATTTCCAAAAAGTCGAAAACTAAGAGATAAGGGTTTTGTGAAATCTTCTAATATGTTAATTGGTAAAAGGATTGGGGTTGGTTTAATGTATTTTTCAAAATAAGCCAATCCCTTTTTTTTAATACCCGCATAAAAGTATGCCACTGACGTGAGCAAAGCTAAAGCAACTGTTGTATTTATATCATTTGTGGGGGCAGCTAACTCCCCATGAGGTAACTGTATGATTTTCCAAGGTAAAAGAGCTCCAGACCAATTCGAAACAAAAATAAATAAGAACATAGTTCCAATAAAGGGAACCCAAGGGTCATATTCTTCTTCTCCTATTTGAGTTTTGCTCAAGTCTCGAATAAATTCAAGAAGATACTCAAAAAAATTCTGACCATCGGGGGGAATGGTTTGTGGATTCAAAACAGATATGATAACCGACCCTAATAAAATAAAAATTACAAACCAAGAAGTTATAAGGACTTGAGCATGGACTTGTAAATCTCCTATTTGCCAATATAAATGTTGGCCTACCTCTACACCCGATATATCGTACAATCCATTAAGTGTTTCAATCGAACATGGTATAACGCTCATATCGTTCTTTGATAAAAAGTTTATTTCAAAAATCTAGTATTTTGATTCAACCATCTCTTTCTCAACTTACCAATTGGAATAATTCATCATATCTGGATAGTTTATATGATATGTATAGTTCCAAGAATGAAGAAAATAAATTCAACACTAACGGATACGGATTATATATATATTTATTTATATTATATATAAAGAAATAAAGAAAAAAGAAAACGAATAGTAATGAATATCCTTTCTAAAAATAATTTGATCCAATAAATATATAAAAAGAAAATGAAAGTACTCAAAAAGGAACTAATAATCAATCAATGACTTCTTATCTTATATAGCTAGAACTATACTTTGACCGACCCTCACAAATCGCAGATACTAATTTGTTAAGAATCAACCGAATTGACGCTATAGCGTCATCGTTGGCTGGAATCGAAAGATCTGCAAGATCGGGATCACAATTTGTATCAATTAAACAAATTATCGGAATCCCCAAAACGACACATTCTCGGAGAGCCGTATATTCTTCTTGCTGATCAACAATGATTACTATATCCGGCAACTTCGTCATATATTTGATCCCGTTAAGATAGGTTTGCAAGGTAGATAATGTTTTTTTAAACATTGTGGCATCCTTTTTTTGAAGAAGGTTACCCATCTTTTCTTCTGTTCTTAAATTTCTGAACTTATAAAGTCTAGTTTCCGTAGTGGACCAATTTGTTAACATACCGCTGAGCCATTTTTGATTAACATAATGACATCGAGCCTTTATTGCGGCTGATGCTACTAAATCTGCTGCTTTATTTGTAGTACCAACAATTAAGAAGCTTTTTCCGACACTTGCTGCATCAAAAACTAAATCGCAAGCTTCTGATAAAAACCGAGCTGTTGTAGCAAGATTTGTAATATGAATACCTTTACGTTTTGCAGAAATATAAGGGGCCATTCTAGGATTCCATTTATTAGTACCATGACCAAAATGAACTCCTGCTTCCATCATCTCTTCCAAATGAATGTTCCAATATCTTCTTGTCATTTTTTTTCACATTTCCTTTTTTCTTTTATTGAAATTGATTAATGATTAATTGAATTTATTGTTAATAAAATTCAAATGTAATATTACTAATTAAAAAACAAAGAGACAAAATTTCTTTAAATAAATGCAGCAACTCCGAAAAAACTTTGTTAAAATTTGCAATTAGGACATAGCATAATTGTAAACTACTTATTCTTATTTTTTCCAATCCGATAATTTATGGTTTGAATTCCATTTAGAAATATAAAACCTAAGTATTTTTCTGGTATTTCATAAACATTTTGACTTAGGAAAAGTTTGATCACATAAAAAAAATCATTATCTATTCTATATAGTGTCCAATTCTGACTCAAACAGCTTTTTGAATTTCAAAATTATTCCCTTGTCCTGAACGATACATAACTTTTTTGAATCCAGTACCTACGGGTATCATTTTCCCAAGAACAACATTCTCTTTCAAACCCTTTAACCAATCAATACGACCTCGTAAAGCAGCTTTTGCTAAAACTCGAGCAGTTTCTTGAAAGCTCGCCTCAGATATGAAACTTTGAGTATTCAGAGACGCTTTTGTTATTCCCAATAGGATTACCCGATAACATATGGATTCGTCCAAAGCGCGCCCTGCGCGTTCCGCTCTCAGCAATCCAACTAATTCGCCGGGTGAAAAAACGTTGGACATTCCCTCTTCTGAAACCAACACCTTTGATGTTACTTGACGTACAATAATTTCTATATGTCTATTATGGATCTGCACCCCCTGTGATCGATAAACCTTTTGAATCTTATTAACCAAAAGGATACGACTTTGAGCCATAGTTAGTTCAGCTCCAATCAAAAATACCCAGGGTATACCAAGAACTCTCGGTATACATTCGTTCCAACCCTCCACTCTTTTTTCCAGGTTAATGGAAATGGAATCAATTGAACGGACTTCTAAGATTTGTTCTACTTTTGGAAGACCTTGTGTTATGTCACCAGATCTTGATTTTTCATATATAAAAGTGACTAATGTATCGCCTTCATAAAGGATTTCTCCAAAATGACCATGAACAGTTGATCCTGGAGTGGCCAAATAGGGCTTAGCTGATCTTATAACTAAAGAATCCACATGAATTATGACAATTTGACCAGATTTGCTTATTATGTGTGGTTTATATTGAAATAGATATCCCTTTTCAAAAATAAGTTTTCCAAGGTAAATTTTTGTCAACATATCCTCAAAAAAATCGTTATGGAACAAACACCTATTCAAAAAGAATGGATTTATAAATATAATTATATTGCTGCATGGATCAGGATTATAAATCCTCCTATGTTCGTCTATGAAAAAGTACTTAAAGACTTGAGCAAAAGAATCTTTCCAATTGTAAAGCGAAAGATATTTCTTTAACAAGAATATATTATGAGTTATTAAATGGTAAGATGAATCAAAATGAGTAGATTTTTGGATTTTAGGTACAATATCACCTAAGGGACTTAACAAATCCATAACTGGAATTATAGGATTCTTTTTTTTTTTTACATGATTATATTTCACACTATTTAACGAACCAATTTGATAACAATTAGATGATGACAAAATCATCAAAGAAGGGCATTTCATATTTTGATTCAACAACGTACCAAATACTCCTTTATATTGGCTAAATGATAGAATTCTTATCTTGTAATAAAATGGATTTTTGTTAGTATGATTGAAATTATTAGTGGTAATCAATGCAAAAAATGTTTTATCATATCTTTTTACCTTATATAAAATAGTAGACTTTACTAATTCCATTCTTAAGAAATCACGAATCAGATCATTTGCCCTTATCTCCACAAAAGAAGCATGTACTTCCTTTATGGAATCATTTTTTTCTTGGTCCCAATTCAATACTACACAAGTCCTAACTAATTGACTATTTGTGGGGGAAATCCCTCGGATTGACTTGTTATTTCCATAAATAATATAATTGGCAACTTCAAGTAAAAGATTCTCTTTTTCCTGGAATCGATCTTTAGGAAAAAGTGTTGCTAAATTGATGCCATCTGCTAGGCAATATGCGACCACGGGACGAACCAAAAAAAAATACCTTTTTTTTGTGAGTGTAATCCGTTGAAGATAGATCCCCTTTTTCCATTTTATTGATTCCTTAGAATATTCTTTTTTCATTTTCGGTGGTATCAAAATGGCGTTGTATTTCGATATCTTATCTGTCTCCCCATGAAAATGAATATCTCCCGAAAATATCTTAAGTTCCACATATATTTTTTTTCTTTCTACTCGAACGAGTCCACCTACTCGACTTCTTTTCGTTAAAGTAAGCTGTGTATCTACTCCAATAATACTATTGTTCTGGACCATTATGGACGAAGATCCGGGTAGGATATGCACTTCTTCGAGAATGAAAAAAAACTTATCTAGTTTCGTTTGATATTTTGAACTAAATTCTTTTGCTCCTTGATATTCAATCAAATCTTCTTTTTTGATGATGTAATCTGCCTCTACAGTACCATATTTAGTAATTCCTGAATGACTTTGTCTGTATCGTGGATCATCAAAAAAAGCGAAAATAATGTTTTTACGCAAAATACTATTTAGAGGTATTTCAATGGAAATACCAAAACAAGGTATTAACCCTTTATCTTGTTCTTGATCATATTTTAATGGGATTAGAAATCTATTTCTTCGTTTTTTTGATAATAAATACAAATTGACTTGAAAAGTAGAAGGATAGATCAAATTCCAGCGATCCTGGCATCCAATTAGATTGGATCTTAAATAATTAAGATGAATCATTTCCCTATCTTTTTTGTTACCGGAAGTAGCAAACAATTTACCCTTTACTTGATCAGTCGTCATTGAAACATTTGAAATCCATCTTTCATCAACAGAAAAAGAATAGGTATTCATTTTATCTTGATCCTTATAGAGCGAAAACGATACTATATTCGAGATGTATGGACTTCCTTTTAATATCCATAAATGACTTGTTTTTGGCAATAGATGAACATTACTATATAGATATTCAGCCATATGATAGACATCAGTACTCCAGTGCATTTCGCCCTCTAAGTCAGAATAAATATGTTTTCGTACCCTTTCTTTAAAAATAAAAGTGGATATTCCAGTACGAGTTTCAGCAATCACTTGTTCCGATTCTACATATTGATCATTTTGAACTAAAATGAAACTTTTTTTTGGAATATTCATTTTATGTACAATATCTTGACTTTGAATAACTACATACAAATCTATCGAACATAAAAAAGCAGGATGCCCATGACGAGTACGTGTGGGATGAACCAAATCCTCATTGAATATAATTTTTCCATTAGAAGGAGCTCGCACCTGTTCAGCGGTACCACCCGTAAATACTCCACCTGTATGAAAAGTTCTTAATGTTAGTTGAGTACCCGGTTCTCCAATAGATTGACCCGCAATAATACCTACCGCTTCTCCTAATTCAACTAAATCGTCATGAGTGGGGCTACGACCATAACATAATTGACAGATCCAATATGTACTTCGGCAAGTAAAAGGTGTTCTAATATATATTTGTTGTGCTCGAAAGGTTATGAATTGATTGACTAGTCCAATCCCAATATTTTGATTTCGCGTTGCAATGCATCGTGAACCAATATATATATCATCTGCTAATACACGACCGATTAGTTTTTGAACAAAAATCTTTTCTGTTATCCCATTTTTGGGGCTCACAGAAAAACTTCGGATAGTACCACAGTCTCTTCTACGTACAATAATATGCTGAACAACTTCAACAAGTCTACGTGTAAGATATCCAGCATCTGATGTTCGTACAGCTGTATCCACAACCCCTTTTCTGGCTCCATAACAAGAAATGATATATTCTGTCAAAGACAGTCCCTCGCGTAAATTGCTTTGAATGGGTAAATCAATCATTTGTCCTTGCGGATCCGACATTAATCCCCTCATACCAACTAATTGGTGTACCTGAGAGGCATTTCCTCTAGCTCCCGAAAAAGACATTAGATAGACGGGATTAGAAGGATCGGTCATCCTAAAATTAGGATTCATTTCCTTTCTCAAATATTCACTTGTAGCATACCATATCTCGATGGATTGACGTAATCTTTCTACCGTGTGTACATTACCATAAAGATGATGTTTTTCCAAAAGAAAATTCTGCTGCTCAGCGTCTTGGACTAACCATCCCTTAGACGGTATTGTTAAAAGATCCTCAATTCCTAATGAAATGGATGTAGCAGTAGCTTGATGAAAACCCAAAGTTTTGACTTGATCCAGGATATGGGATGTATATCCCATCCCAAAATGATTTATTAATCTGCTAATAAGTTGTTTCATAGCAGTTCCATTTATCACTTTATTGTGAAAGACCAGATCGGCCCGTTCCGCCATAAAGACCTCTATATTATGCTGAATTTTACAATAAACCTGAGTCAGTGATTTTAAAACTGCATTTTTATCAATTGTAAGCCTAAATTTCACACTGATAATAGACGATACTTGTTCAATTTGAAAAAACTTAACGCCCAGCCAGGGAAAGGGCATAGCCCAACGTCCTTCCTTAGTTTAGATATTAGTAGATGAATAGGCTCGACTAAATCCCTGTATGGCTTCTTCTATTTCTCTATAAAAATAAAGATGACCAAAAGTGGTTCGAACGTATATAGAACATATTTCTTTTTTTATATTTCCAACTATTAAATAATTATCATAAATCTCATGAAAAGTACCCAAATATTCATATTGAACTTCAATCGGAACTTCTTTTAATGTAATGACGCGTTGATCTAATCTCCATTTGAGCCACAAGGGACTATGTAAAAAAAAGAGTTGTTTATCTTGATAAGATCTAAGTGCATCATAGGAATTATAAAAATAGGGTTCTTTTGTATATTTATAGTTATTATTGTAAACTCTCTGATTTTTATAGTTTTTGCAATTAGATGGATTGTATTTATTTGCACAAATACCTCGGCGATTTCCTATTGTTAATACATAGAGTCCAATAAGCATATCTTGAGTTGGTACAGAAATAGGATCCCCAATAGCTGGAGACAAAAGATTCATATGAGAAAACATAAGTAAACGTGCTTCCGCCTGAGCTTCTAAAGATAAGGGTAAATGCACAGCCATTTGATCCCCGTCAAAATCTGCATTGAAACCCTTGCAAACTAATGGGTGTAAAAAAATCGCGCTTCCTTCCACTAAAATAGGTTGAAAAGCTTGTATGCCTAATCTATGCAGGGTGGGTGCTCGATTTAACAATATGGGGTGCCCCTGTACCACCTCTTGAAGTATTTCCCATACAATAAATTCTTTTTCTCTAATTTTACTTTTAGCAATCCCGATGTTAGAAGCACAATTTTGTCTAATTAAATTACGAATTACAAATGTTTGGAAAAGCTCTATTGCTATTTCTCGCGGTAATCCACATTGATGTAATGAAAGTGAAGGGCCCACGACAATGACTGAACGCCCCGAATAATCAACCCGTTTACCAAGCAAAGTCTCACGGAATCTTCCCTCTTTACCTTCAATTACATTGGAAAATGACTTGTAAACTTTATTATGACCATCTCTCATTGGTTGTCCGCGGATCCCATTATCCAGAAGTGTATCCACCGCTTCTTGGACTAATTTTTCTTGACACATTATCAATTCCCCTGGTGTAGATCTACTTGTAGCTAATAGATCCATAAGAGTATTGTTTCGATAGATAACTCTTCGATAAAGTTCATTAATATCCGAACTCATTAGTTTACCCCCATCTATTTGGATGATAGGTCTTAATTCGGGAGGAAGAACTGGTAATAAGCACAAAACCATCCATTCTGGTTCCACATTTGTTCGAAGAAAATGTTTAGCTAATTCCATACGCCTAACCAAAAAATCTTTTCTTCTTCTAATTTTTCTATCTTCCCATTCATTTCCCGTAGACCACTCGTCACTTAATTCCTTCCACTCTATCAAGGAATTTTCTATCATAATTTGCAAATCTAAATCAGCTAATTGTTCTCGAATAGCACCCGCTCCCGTTGTTATTTCCCGATTTCGAAATGTTTCGAAGCCTAGGGTAGTAAAAAAAAGTGGGATGCTATATTTCCGGGATTGAATTTCATATTCGAATAAACCTCGTAATCGTAAGAAAGTAGGTTTTTTAATTATGGGCCTAGCCAAAGAGAAATCAAGATAGGTTCCTATAGCATATGAACCCCCTTTGAAAATCGGACGTGAGGGTTTCCACTCATCCGGCTTAAGCCGTTTTACTAAAGATAACTTTTTTCTTTTTTTGTTTGATAAAAACCCTTATAAGTTATAAGAAACTACTCATTACTCAATTTCATATTACTAATTGTAATGGATTCGTTATTTTTTTACTTTTCTGAAGAAATTCTTAAAAAATGGATATGCAGAATGATTGAGTAGTCTATTTCCTTACTGAAATTGTTAAACCATTGTTTTGTTTATTCTTTATTTTATTCGTAAGGAATTTATTTGTCTATTATAGATTGTTATATTTGATCTTTTAGGTCTCTATTTAACCTGATGGCTATGCTATGATTGGATGCCCCTTGAAGTATGTATGCGATAGATAAACTTCTGTAACCATACTAGATTTCCTTTGCTTGCTTAAACAAAAAGATATTTCAATACTCTTTAAAGGAAATAAAATAAAATGGTTAGTTCTACAAAAAAGTACTTTTCATGAAGTAAAGCTAACTATTCATATGATACAGGTATGTTACAGCAGCGGCCATAGATCAATTCCCCTTTTATTTGGAAGTATTCAATAAACCCTCCTAATTTTCTAAGTTTCATGTTATTTGTTTGTATTTGATACACAAATACATGTCAGAATTAGGGCATCCCAATCAGATTGAATGGGATGACAGCTTATCAATCTAAATCTGTAAAATGTAAATTTTGATCAAATCACACATCGCAGTATACTAGGCTTTCTAATTCCTTAAGGGGTTTATCTAAAAGATTCGCGATATAACTAGGAAGACGTTTTAAATACCATACATGAGTCACTGGACATGCGAGTTTTATATAGCCCATTTGATATCTTCGTATTCGAGAATCAATAAATTCTACCCCACATTGTTCGCAAAATATTTTTTCTTCTTTTTCAGCTCCGATCACTCGATAATTTCCACAAGCGCAAATTCCACTTTTTATAGGTCCAGAGATTTTTTCGCAAAACAATCCATCTTTTTCTGGTTTATTCGTTTTATAATGAAAAGTATAAGGCTTTTTGACTTCTCCAACAATTTCCCCATTCGGTAGGGTTTTATTGGCCCAAACCCTTATTTGTTGTGGAGAAACTGGTCCAATTTGAAGTTGTTGATGTTTATATTGGTCGATCATAAAAAAAAAGGATTCATTCAGATCAAGCTTCCTTCCTGGTGATCTGGAAGTTTTTTTCAGATACAAGGAAATGATTCAGTTCTAGAGCCAAAGAGCGTAGTTCTCGAACGAGCAATCGAAAAGACTCTGGTGCATCCTCGGTATTAGGTATTCTTCCTCCAATGATCGTAATACCAAGTACTTCTTGACGAGCTCTAATATGATCAGATTTATAAGTAAGCATTTCTTGTAAAATATGAGCAACACCAAATCCCTCTAAAGCCCAAACTTCCATTTCCCCTACGCGTTGCCCCCCTTGCTTGGCCCTTCCTCTAAGGGGTTGTTGTGTAACAAGTGCATAATGCCCACTCGAACGTCCATGTATTTTATCATCTACTTGATGAATTAACTTGAAAATATAGGACTTTCCTATTAAGACGGGTTGTTCAAAAGGATCTCCAGTTCTTCCATCGAAGATTATACTTTTTCCTGGGTACTCGGATTCAAATACCCATGGATTTTTTGTTTGTTTACTGGCTAAATATAATTCAGAAAACACTAGTTTTCTAGAAGCCTCTTGTTCATATCTTTCATCAAAGGGCACAATTCGATAATGTCTTTTCAAAAGGTCTCCTGCTAATCCGAGGGAGCATTCAAATATTTGTCCCACATTCATTCGTGAGGGTACGCCCAGGGGATTAAATACTATATCAACAGGCGTTCCGTCTTGCAAATAGGGCATATCCTCTCTAGGCAAAACTTTTGAAACGATACCCTTATTCCCGTGCCTTCCAGCTACTTTATCACCTACTTTGATTTCACGTTTCTGTAAAATATATATACAAATCCTTTCTGAACTATAACTGGAACCCTCCTTATTCTGGGTCCATTTGACATCAATAACACAGCCCCTTCCACCTATAGGTAATTTTAGACAGGTTTCTTTTGTGTTTGATACCTGAATGCCAAGTATGGCTCGTAATAATCTATCCTCGGGGGCATATGAAGATTCGTTTATTATCTGAGGCGTTAATTTACCTACTAAAATATCACCTGTTTCCACCCAAGATCCCAACATTACAATTCCATTTCTGTCTAGATTACGAAGTAAATGAGCCTCTAGATGTGGTATTTCTTTAGTAATCGTTTCAGGACCTTGGTTTGTCATATGAGTCTTAATTTCATATTTTCGGATGTGAAAAGAGGTATAAATCTCTTCATATACCAAACGTTCACTAATTAGTACTGCATCCTCAAAATTATAACCTTCCCATGGCATATAAGCTACTAATACGTTTTTTCCTAAAGCCAGTTCCCCATAAAAAATAGCTGCTCCGTCCGCTAAAATTTGTCCTTTTTTTATGCATTTACCTTGTCGAACCCGAGATTTTTGATGTATAAAAGTATTTTTGTTAGAACGTTGATACATAACTAGTGGAATACTTATAGTACTCTCATTACTTGATAAAAGGATCTTCTGAGAATCATTATAAATGATCTTTCCCTCGTATTCCGCTATAAGGGAAACGCCCGAATCTAGAGCGGTTTGGCGTTCCAACCCAGTTCCAACAATACACTTTTCGGACCGAAAAAGAGGAACTGCCTGGCGCTGCATATTGGAGCTCATTAAAGCACGATTTGCATCATTATGTTCAATAAAAGGAATGAGGGAAGTTCCCATAGAAAAATAATGGAAGGGAAAAATACTTCTAAAATGAATTTTTTCCCATGCAATAGTTAGGAATTCTTGACGGTAGCGAGCTGGAACAACTTGTTCTTCCTGAATACCTCTATTCAAAGCCAAAGAATTTCCTGCTGCTACCATATAATATTCATCTTTTTTTGGTGATAAATAAAGGATCTTTCCCTCTTTTTCTTTTTGCTTCTTAGTAGATATTTCATAAAAAGGACTCTCCATGGATCCACACGGGCTAATCCGCGCATGAATAGCTAAGGATCCAATAAGTCCAACATTGATTCCTTCAGACGTGTCAATTGGACAAATACGTCCATAATGACTAGGGTGAATATCTCGTATACGAAAACTAGCAGTTCGTCCCGTCAATCCGCCAGGACCCAAATAACTTAATTTTCTTCCATGAACAATTTGCGTTAATGGATTTGTTCTATCCAAAACTTGAGATAAAGGATGTAGGCCAAAAAAAGATTCATAAGTAGTCGTTAATGAGGTTGAAGTTATCAAATTTTGAGGAGTGGGTATTAATTTATGCCGGATTGCTCCGCATATAGTTCCTCGAACCGCATTTTCTAAACGAAAAAGAGCCAATCCAAATTGATCCTGTAAGAGATCCGCTACAGAACGAATACGTTTATTTTTCAAATGATTCATATCGTCAATTGTACCCATTTCAAATTTCATTCCAATCAAAAGATCCGCAGCGGCCAATACATCTCGCGGTAACAGGAATGTATTGTTCTGAGGTATATCAAGATTTAATCGCTGGTTTAGATTTCGTCGACCAATTTTTCCTAATTCACATCTTTGGTGAAAAAATCTCTTTTGCAATTCTTTACACAAAGACTCAGAAAATAAAGGGTCACCGCTTACACAAGCAAATTGTTGATAAAACTCCAAAATAGCGTTTTCTTTTGATCCAATCTTTTTTTTTTCCTTCTCATTCAGGAAAGACAATAATATCTCGGGGTAACAAGCATTATCCAGAATCTCTTTAAAATTTAAACCCATAGCTGATGATAGAACTAGAATAGATATTTTTTGTTTCCTACTCACGCGAGCCCATATCTTTGCTTTTCTATCCATTTCTAATTCCGATCTTCCCCCCCAATCTGATATTATAGTCCCGGTATAGATAGAAATTCCGTTATGATCCAATTCGGAACGGTAATAAATACCGGGACTCTGCAATATTTGATTAATAACAATTCGGTATATTCCATTTACTATAAAAGTTCCCAGGGAATTCATTAGAGGAATGTTCCCTATAAGAACGGTTTGTTCTTGCATATCTCTACCAGTTTTCAAAAATAACCCTGCCGGTACATATAATTCCGAAGAATATGTAAGTGACTCATATACAGCATCTTTTTCTTTTATCAAGGGTTCTACCAATTGATATCTCTCTCCAAATAATTGAAATTCCATCTTTTGATCTGTATCTTCAATTTTTGGAAACTTATGAAATTCTTCCATTAAGCCTTGACTAATGAACCTACAAAATCCAATAAATTGGATCTGACTAAACGCAGGTATTATGGACATTCCCTCATTTTCATTTTGAAGCATCTTAAGTTTGCTATTTATTTTAAAATTGTTAAATTCCATCTTTTTTTTTGCTTACTTTACTATTCAAATCGAGTCATACGAATCGATTTACTAAGGATAGAATGTGCATTCTGCTTACTGAATCACATGAAATTGGACTGAATTCCATATAGCTATTTCATACCTATTAATGGATAAATGGATATAGATATAAATATATGAATATATAAATATATGAATATCATAATTCCAATAGGAAATGAGAAATAACTGTTTCTAACAAAGTTTTATGTAACAAAACAAGTACGGATGGAAAGAGAAGGACTGGATCCCTTTTTCCTGTAAAGAATCCTTTCACTTAAACCTATGGAGTTTTGTATAGATATACACCTATAACCGAAATTGAGTGAGTAAGATGATATGAAAATCCAATTGTGATGTCAAAAATTCCTAAGGAAATCTGCTTTCTAGTTTCTAGTGATAAGATCAAAAAAGAATTATTTTATTAGAAGGGGGGTTGCCTGTGGTTTATTTGACTTTATTGAAACTTTATTTTATATTGAATTTGCGTAACTCCTTTATTTGAATGTTAAACAAATTCCAATCCTGTTTTCGTAATTCATCATTGCGTAATAATAATTACTAGTAAAATAGTAAGAATGGATGATTTATAATCATAAAACAAAGTATAAAAAAATCATGTTAGCAACTATTTTTCCAGCGCACTTGTAGTTTTTAGCATAATTTCATTTCACCTGGGACAACATGTATAACAATAGATCATAATCTAATTGTTATTTTTTATTCAATTCCATAATTGATTTTGGATCCAATTGTTAGGGCGACATGGCCAAGAGGTAAGGCAGGGGACTGCAAATCCTTTATCCCCAGTTCAAATCTGGGTGTCGCCTGATCATCAAACCAACCAAAGGAATTGATATTATAACGTCTGCTTTATTCGGAATATTTTTTTTCGTTAAAATGTCTTATATTTTATTTGTACTTCATACTTTATCATTCTAACAAAAATACCACAATGCATCTTTGATGCATTTGTAATCATCGGTTCCTTAAGAGTCGTAGATCAGAATTCCCTTCCCTTTTTTGTTTTGACTCTATTCCATTAATTCCGCTATAATAATAATAAATCTATTATATTAAAGAAATACGAATTATTCATTAATTAATAATGTAATATGCAATAATTTCATTTACATAGGAGACATAAGTTACATGGATATAGTAAGTCTCGCTTGGGCTGCTTTAATGGTAGTGTTTACATTTTCTCTTTCATTAGTAGTATGGGGAAGGAGTGGACTTTAAGTATAGGAATAGAATATTCAAAAAAAATAAATAAAGAGATGATAAAACCCTTTTTTCCTAAGATAAGGATTTTTTTATTTGGATAAACTAATCATTATCTTAACTAGTTTTTTGATCCTAATTTTTTATTTTTGTGTTCTAATAAAGAAGAATTAGGTATTGGTTTTTTATTTATTTTGAATCCTGTATTCTTCTTTTTGTAATGGAAAGATATACTGTACTGAAAACGAAATGAAATGGAATTTCCACTTTATATATGTGTATATGTGAACTCTATGTAGATTTCTAATAGATTCCATATCCAATTAGAATGATAATAAATTATCGATGTATCCATATCATATATCAACTTATGAGATATGATTTATCTTCATATTTCGAATGCATTAAGGATTCATTAAATTGTATATAGATTTAGAGTAGGAATTAAAAAAAACAGAACATTTTAAAATTAGAGTAATTATATTAAATAAATTATTAATAGATAAATAATATATAAATCAAATCAATATAATAAGATATCAGATAGTTAAAATGAAAAAAGTGTAGTAGAAAAAAACTAAGTTCCTTCTACTACACTGTATCATTCCAATGTAATCTAAGAATTGGAATCTTATTGGATTTCCTCTCCTTCTTGTATATCTTCCCTGATTGATATTTAAAACGAATTCATAAAAGTGGGATTCCAATTAATCATTTTTGCTAACTGTTTTGACGTAAATAATAAGTAAAAAAGCAGTAGGAACTAAAATAAATAATGCAGTAGCAAGAAATGCTAAAATATTGACTTCCATAAGAAATACCTTTTGCTTCTCGAAGTTAGTATGGATAATTATATTCTTATGTGATACTATCGCATTTTTGACAATAAAGCAATTGTCAATAAGAATCTGATTCAGTATCATCAATTAATCCAATTGAGTGTCATATCATTCATATACAATCATCTTATGGAATTTCATTACCATTTCTATGAGATTATATCCCTAGTTATTGGGAATAAAAAACATTATCGAATAAAAAATACTCTTTTTTGAAGCTTTTCGCATTTTTAAAAAAACTACCAATTTTTTTCTTTACACTATGTTATTTCCCTTCATTTGTAGAATGATTATACCTAAAATATATAAAAAGATAAACTATGGTATTATAAAATCACTACTCTATAAGTGATCCACAACTCAAAATAACCAAACAACCAGTAAAAAGGTTATTCAAAAAAAAGATATTGTACTTGATCTTTATAAAAATGGAGAAAAATGCACAGTTTACAAGGGGGATTTGATTAATGAAATCAATTAGGAAATGAAACATGCATAAACAAAATAAAAAAGAATATGGTTTAATTGAAACTTTTTACTTTAGTTAAGTCGTTATATCGTTTCTAAATTGTATAGTATCACAAAAAGCAAAAAGAGACCCTTTTGCTTTTGATATGTATGCTCAGTAGAATACGAGCATTTTACTCCATCTCATTTATCAATATATAATAATGGCAAAAAAGAAGTAAGATGGGAATTGGCTATACCTTATAAAAAGCAAATTGGAAAAACAAAACACTACATCCATATCGGCATAACCGATGATATCATAAAGATTTACATAAGATATGTCTCGCCCTTATCTTTGTAAGAGCGAAAAAATAGAAATGAGTTTATCTTTCTTCTATTACAAATGAAAAGAGAAGATCAATGAATTGATGAGTGCATTAGATCTTAGTTCGGGACTGACGGGACTCGAACCCGCAGCTTCCGCCTTGACAGGGCGGTGCTCTGACCAATTGAACTACAATCCCCGTGGGGTGGATTACATACGTAATATGTATTGGTATTGAATCCTAACAACACCGTTGTATTATGATAAATGCACGAATGTAAAAGATAATCCTATCTACGTGGATGTGGATATGAATCGTAATATTTGTATTTCATGATGCATTATCTTTATGAAAGCTGAATAAAGTAAAGTATTATCAACATCAACACCCTTTTTTAGTATGAAAAACGGATCTCTTTATTTTTATTTATACAGTACCTTATCCATATTTTAAGTTTAAGGAAGACAACAAATGGTATTATCTTTCTAAAAGATACATAGTGCATACTAGTGCAGTACTGGGCCGAGCTGGATTTGAACCAGCGTAGACATGTCGTCAACGAATTTACAGTCCGTCCCCATTAACCACTCGGGCATCGACCCAGGAATAATTGATCTTAGGTTTCTTGTTAAATTATTATTATGATGATGATGAATCCACTTTTAGCTACCCCCAGGGGAAGTCGAATCCCCGCTGCCTCCTTGAAAGAGAGATGTCCTGAACCACTAGACGATAGGGGCATATATACCCATACCCACCCGTTATCATACTATGATAATAGTATGAACAGTTTTTGGAATTGTCAATAGAATCAATTGGTATGACTAAATTCAATGAATCTTTCTTACTTGGATGTTCAGTTCAATTTTACTAATCTATTTGATACATGCTATTGGAATCTTATTTTTATCCATTTTATATGATATATTTTTATATTGGAAGATTTCCTTTTTTATTCATTTTAGTAATGTAAAATTCAAATCAACTCATAAACTAAAATCATTTGATATCTTTTGCTATTATTTCGTTAACTTAATGAATTTACTTAATGAAGTTCATTTATATCTATACTAACGTTAGATTATATATTATTATATATTATATATTGGATTTGAGTATTATTTATTTTATATACATATATAACAAAAGAAACAAAAAAGTAATAAATCAAAAGAATAATTACCCTTTTTTGTAAATCCACCCTTTTCCAACTCCTAATGTACATACATACAGTGGTACAGCTCTATACACTCTATACAATAACGAATATAGTAAACTCTTAAGCAAAAAAAAAATAGAAAAGGTTCATTGATGAATGGAAGAAAAAGGCCCTTTTAACTCAGTGGTAGAGTAACGCCATGGTAAGGCGT